TCAATGGACAATGGAGATGGAATAGCGGTTGGTTGGTTAGGGCATCCTATCTTTAGAGACAAAGAGGGGCGTGAACTTTTTGTACGTCGTATGCCTACCTTTTTTGAAACTTTTCCGGTTGTTTTGGTAGACGGAGACGGAATTGTTAGAGCAGATGTTCCTTTTCGAAGGGCAGAATCAAAGTATAGTGTCGAACAAGTAGGTGTAATTGTTGAATTCTATGGTGGCGAACTCAATGGAGTCAGTTATAGTGATCCTGCTACTGTGAAAAAATATGCTCGACGTGCTCAATTGGGTGAAATTTTTGAATTAGATCGTGCTACTTTAAAATCGGATGGTGTTTTTCGTAGCAGTCCAAGGGGTTGGTTTACTTTTGGACATGCTTCGTTTGCTCTGCTCTTCTTTTTCGGGCACATTTGGCATGGTGCTAGAACCTTGTTCAGAGATGTTTTTGCTGGTATTGATCCAGATTTGGATGCGCAAGTAGAATTTGGAGCATTCCAAAAACTTGGAGATCCAACTACAAAAAAACAGGGAGTCTGATAGAATTAGGTTTGTTCCTTTTCGATTCGACTTTTTTTGTTGTTATTTGAATTTGATATAGGGAACTTAGATAAATCTTGATTTCAATCATTCCATTTTGTTTTACTCTTGTTCTTTCTTTTTCTTTATCCAGGAGATAACCCCCCCAAAACAGGTATGAAAGCTATAATTGTAAACCACGATCAAATCTATGGAAGCATTGGTTTATACATTCCTCTTAGTCTCGACTTTAGGAATCATTTTTTTCGCTATTTTTTTTAGAGAACCCCCTAAAGTTCCAACTAAAAACACGAAATGATTTTTCATTATCTCAATTGAAGTAATGAGCCTCCAATATCGTAATATTGGGGGCTCATTACTTCAACTAGTCCCCATGTTCTTCGAATGGATCTCTTAGTTGTTGAGAGGGTTGCCCAAAAGCAGTATATAAGGCATACCCAGTAAAACTTACAATTAAACCGGATATAGAGATGGCAATTAAGGTTGCTGTTTCCATGATTCTATAATATCAAGACTACAATGGATCTATAGGGTAAGATCCTTTATCTACAGCGGAATGGTATACAAAGTCAACAGATCTCAATAAAAAAAAAATAGGATTTATGGCTACACAAACCGTTGAGGGTAGTTCTAGATCTGGTCCAAGACGAACTGTTGTAGGAGATTTATTGAAACCATTGAATTCAGAATATGGTAAAGTAGCTCCGGGGTGGGGAACTACCCCTTTGATGGGGATTGCAATGGCCCTATTTGCGGTATTTCTCTCTATTATTTTAGAGATTTATAATTCGTCCCTTTTACTGGACCAAATTTCCATGAATTAGAGAATTAGATTCACAAGAACCAACTAACTAGCTTTTCAATAGAAAAGTAAAGTTTAGCATTTAGATCGTTCATTTTTAGCCCATTCCATTTTGATTTGGTAGTTCGACCGCGAAACTTCTTTGTTTCTGTATTTCCGGAATATGAGTGTGTGACTTGTTATAATGGATCCTATTGATAGTACAGAACAGAAAATCGATACGTCATCTTATCTTGATAGATGGCTTTACCCCGTCAGATATTTATTCTAGTATCTGGAGCACGGAATATAGAAAATAAATAGATTCTAAAGTGTTAGAACTATGATTTATACTTAATATTTATATTTAGACCTCGCAACCGGACGAAAAAAAATGAAAGAGTTAGAAGAATTCATTTAGAAAAAGAAATGGAATTTTATTCTTTAAAACTGCCACCGCTTATCCATTTCTTTGTATTTTTTTTTCATTATATCTATTTATTGAAATTGAATAAGTGATGATCCAGCAGTTCTTACTCAGGGAATTTTTGGACTTCGATTAAAGGTTTTTTTGGAAATCATCGTGGTTCTGGTATGAATCTCAGGTTTTAAATTGATTCTATAGGGTCTTAACAAGAAAATTCTTATCAATAATAATAAAAAAAAAAAAAAACAGCAGTAAAATCTTATTCCATACACAATACAAAAAAAATGAAGTAAATAATAGAATATTCAAGAGGCCAGTAAGGATCAAGAGAAAAGACGAGTGAGCCGACTTGAAATTTTGGCATTATAAACACTAAGAATATCTTTTGGATTTCTATTTTTTTTATCTTCAAAAAAGATTGGAATCATAGGATTAAGTTCAGAAGTTTCAAACTTTCTATTACACATATCCGTTTTCCAAATAACCAGTATTTGAGTCTTTCTTTTTGTTTGAGCCGTACGAGATGAAATTTTCATATACGGTTCTAAGGGGGGTCCCTTGGTTTACCTATCTCAATAAAGTCTATGATTGGTTCGAAGAACGTCTTGAGATTCAGGCCATTGCCGATGATATAACTAGTAAATATGTCCCTCCTCATGTCAATATATTTTATTGTTTAGGAGGAATTACACTTACTTGTTTTTTAGTCCAAGTAGCGACGGGTTTTGCTATGACTTTTTATTATCGTC